GCTAGTGTAGCTTACTAAAGCACGGCACTGAAAATGCCAAGACAGATAATAATAAATCTCACAAGCATTAAAGGTTTGGTCCCAGCCTTAGTATTAATTTTAATTATAATTATACATGCAAGCTTCAACCACCCCGTGAGAATGCCCACTACTTCTACCTAGATGTAGGGGGAGCCGGTATCAGGCAATATAGCCCACAACACCTTGCTAAGCCACACCTATACAGGAATTCAGCAGTAATAAACATTGAACAATGAGCGACAGCCCGATTCAGCAATAATTAAATAAGGCCGGTAAATCTCGTGCCAGCCACCGCGGTTATACGAAAGACCTAAATTAATACATGCGGCCCAAAGGGTAGTTAAAGATAATTAAAATTGAATTAAAAGCTCACCCAGCCGTTATACGCAAAGCAAGCCACAGACTCAACAACGAAAGCGATTCTATAAATACTTGAATCTACTACAACCGAGAAACAAACTAGGATTAGATACCCTACTATGCTCGATCATAAACTTAGACACCCCGCCAGAGAACTACGAGCTACAGCTTAAAACTCAAAGGACTTGGCGGTGCTCCACACCCACCTAGAGGAGCCTGTTCTATAATCGATATTCCCCGATAAACCTCACCACCTTTTGCCAATACAGCCTATATACCACCGTCCCAGCTTACCCCTCAAAAGAATAATAGTGAGCAAAATAATTTAAAATAAAAAAGTCAGGTCAAGGTGTAGCATATAAGGTGGAAAGAAATGGGCTACATTTTCCTTACGAAAATACGAAATATTTAATGAAACTTAAATATGAAGGAGGATTTAGAAGTAAAGAGGAAAAAGAGTGTTCTCTTTAAATCGGCAATAGAGCACGCACACACCGCCCGTCACCCTCTCCAAGAACATAATCAATTAAATAAATATATAATTAAATAAGAAGAGGAAAGTCGTAACATGGTAAGCCTACCGGAAGGTGGTCTTGGATATCAGAATATAGCTTAAATAAAGCATCTTAATTACACCAAGAAAATATTTATTGACTTAAATTATTCTGAATCTTAACTTTAGCCTATATACTTTTACATTTACTTTTTTCCCCCCAAATCATTTTTATATATTAGTATGGGCGACAGAAAATTTTTTAGCGCAATAGACAATAGTACTACAAAGGAAAAATGAAATAGAAATGAAATAAACCATAAAAATACAAAAAAGCAATGACAAAAACCTTTACCTTTTGCATAATGGTCTAGCCAGTCTACACTAACAAAAAGACCTTAAGTTAGATATCCCGAAACCAGGCGAGCTACCTCAAGACAGCAATATATGAGCGAACCCGTCTCTGTAGCAAAAGAGTGGGAAGACCTTGAGATAGAGGCGAAAAACCTAACGAGCCCGGATATAGCTGGTTACTTGAGAATGAATTTAAGTTCAACTAAAAGCACCGCCATCACACAAAGAACGCTTTTATTATAATTAATTGGGGTACAGCCCAATTAATAAAGGAAACAACCTAAATAAATGAATAAAGATTATAATATGCTTAAAATTTAATGACTGTGGGCCTAAAAGCAGCCACCACCAAAAGCGTCAAAGCTTAACTTATAAATACTTATTATACCAATAGACAATCCCAATTCACCAAAAAAATCAAGTAAATTTATAATATAAATAAATTACTGCTAGAATGAGTAACAAGGAGTGACCTCTATAATATATGTGTAAATCAAAATGAACAAATCACTGATAATTAACAAAAATATTTTAATAATATATACAAAATGTTAACCCAACACAGGAATATTTAAGAAAGATTTTAAATCTAGAAAGGAACTCGGCAAAAAGAGCTTCGCCTGTTTACCAAAAACATCGCCTCTTGCTAAACTAATATAAGAGGTACTGCCTGCCCAGTGACACCTGTTCAACGGCCGCGGTATTATGACCGTGCAAAGGTAGCGTAATCACTTGCCCCTTAAATGAGGGCCAGTATGAATGGCAAAACGAGAGCCCAACTGTCTCCCTAGATCAATCAGTGAAATTGATATCCTCGTGCAGAAGCGAGGATAGTTATATAAGACGAGAAGACCCTGTGGAGCTTTAAACCTAATCTAATTATACCCAATATAATTAAAGTAAATAATATAGCACAAGGTCTTAGGTTGGGGCGACCCCGGGGTCAAATAAAACCCCCGGAATAATAAACCAAGAAAAACACTTCAAAACAACAGTAAAACTGATATAATTGACCCAATAATTGATCAACGAACCAAGTTACCCCAGGGATAACAGCGCAATCTACTCTTAGAGTCCCTATCGACGAGCAGGTTTACGACCTCGATGTTGGATCAGGACCCCCAAATGGTGCAGCAGCTATTAAAGGTTCGTTTGTTCAACGATTAAAGTCCTACGTGATCTGAGTTCAGACCGGAGTAATCCAGGTCAGTTTCTATCTATAAATAGTTTCTCCTAGTACGAAAGGACCGGAAAAACAAGGCCCATAAAAAACTTACGCCTTCCCATCTACCCCTAAAACCAAATGAAGGGGAAAAAATCAAAAAATTAAGTTTAGACATGACTTATTAGGGTGGCAGAGCCCGGTAATTGCAAAAGATCTAAAATCTTTATACCAAAAGTTCAAATCTTTTCCCTAATAATGAATACCCTATTAATTATTGTAATTAATCCCCTACTTTACGCTTTTCCCGTATTATTAGCAGTAGCTTTTTTAACCCTTGTTGAACGAAAAATCTTAGGATATATACAATTTCGTAAAGGCCCAAATATTGTTGGACCTCTAGGACTATTACAACCAATTGCAGACGGACTCAAACTATTTATTAAAGAACCAATTCGACCATCAACCTCATCCCAAACTATATTTTTATTAATACCAATAATAGCCCTTACCCTATCTTTATTAATTTGAATTCCACTCCCCCTCCCAAATATATTATCAAATCTAAATTTAGGTATTCTTTTTATACTTGCCCTATCTAGCCTAACTGTTTACTCAATCCTTGGATCCGGATGAGCCTCAAACTCTAAATATGCCCTAATTGGAGCCCTCCGAGCAGTAGCACAAACAATTTCATATGAGGTAGCACTCGGATTAATTTTATTATGCCTAATTCTGATGGCAGGAGGTTTTATATTATTAAACTTTAGCACAACACAAGAATATATATGATTTCTAATACCAGCCTGACCATTAGCTGCCATATGATTTATTTCAACCCTAGCAGAAACTAACCGAGCACCCTTTGATTTAACAGAAGGTGAATCCGAACTAGTATCCGGATTTAACGTTGAATATGCAGGCGGACCATTTGCCCTCTTCTTCCTAGCAGAATATGCAAATATTCTGATAATAAATGTATTAACAACCATCCNTTTTTTAGGCACAACTTTTTATCATCTACATCCAGAATTTTCAACAATTAGTTTACTTATTAAAGCCTCCTCCCTATCAATTATATTTTTATGAATCCGAGCCTCTTATCCACGATTTCGATATGATCAATTAATACATCTTGTATGAAAAAGCTTTCTACCAATTACAGTCGCAATAACCCTACTTCACCTATCTTTTCCAATTATATTAGGTCTACCCCCCGCATCATAGGATATGTGCCCGAAAACTAAGGCTCACCTTGATAGGGTGAATTATAGAGGTTCAAATCCCCTCATATCCTAAAAAAACAGGACTCGAACCCGCCCTCTGAAGATCAAAACTTCAAGTGCATCCACTACACTACTTCTTAGTAAAATAAGCTAAAATAAGCTTTTGGGCCCATACCCCAAAAATGTTGGTTTAAACCCCTCTTTTACTAATGAGCCCATATGCTATATCAATACTATTATCAAGTCTCTCTACCGGTACACTAATTACTCTTATTAGCAACCACTGATTTCTCGCTTGAATTGGCCTAGAATTAAATACACTAGCAATTATTCCCCTAATATCTAAAATACACCACCCACGAGCAACAGAAGCAGCCATTAAATATTTCTTAATTCAATCCATAGCATCTGCCCTCCTCCTATTTGCAACAACACTAAATGCCTGATATACCGGAGAATGAACAATTATTAATATACAAACTACCCTTCCAACACTTATATTAACAACAGCTTTAATAATAAAATTAGCAGTAGCCCCATTTCACCTTTGACTCCCAGATGTAATTCAAGGACTTGACCTAACAGCCTGCATGATTTTATTAACATGACAAAAACTTGCCCCCATAGCACTCCTGTTCCAAGCAGGACCAAACATAAACCCAATATTAATAGTTCTTTTAGGCACCCTCTCCCTCCTAGTAGGAGGCTGAGGCGGATTAAATCAACCCCAAATCCGCAAAATTATAGCCTACTCTTCTATTGCCCACCTAGGATGAATAATTATTGTAATATCATATCTTCCAAATCTAGCACTACTTAATCTACTAGTATATTTATTAATAAATATAGCTATATTTATAATAATTATTAATCTTTCATCAACTAACATCAACAAAATAGCCTCCTCATGAATAAAAAATCCCCCCCTTACCTCAGCAATAATAATTATTTTAATATCCTTAGGAGGCCTCCCTCCCCTAACCGGATTTTTACCAAAATGATTAATTCTAGAAGAAATTGTTAAACAAAACATAACCCCCATTGCCACAATAGCAGCCATTTCTGCCCTACTGAGCCTATTTTTTTACCTACGCCTATCCTATACAACATCTCTTACAAATCCACCCACCCCTCAAAATTCAAAAATTATATGACGACTAAAAACAAACCCCAACCAAATTATACCTATAACAATTATTATTTCAACTATAATTTTACCAATTTCACCCTCAATTATAAATTTAACCTAAAGATTTAAGTTAAAAGACTAAGGACCTTCAAAGCCCTAAGTAGAAGTTAAAATCCTCTAATCTTTGATTAAGACTTGTAAGACTTTATCTTACATCCCCTGAATGCAACCCAGATACTTTTATTAAGCTAAAACCTTACTAGATTAACAGGCTTTTATCCTGCGACCTTTTAGTTAACAGCTAAAAACCCAAACAACGGGCTTTAATCTACTTCTCCCGCTTTGTGGGGGGGAAAAAGCGGGAGAAGCCCCGGCAGATGTCATCCTGCTCTTTGAAGCTTGCAACTTCATATGCTGTACATTACAGAACTTGATAAAGAAAGGATTAAACCTTCATTGCCGAGGCTACAACTCGGTGCCTACTTCAGCCACTTTACCCGTGATAATTACTCGATGACTTTTCTCAACAAACCACAAAGACATCGGCACCCTATACTTAATGTTTGGTGCCTGAGCTGGAATAGTAGGCACGGCCCTTAGTCTACTAATTCGAGCAGAACTTAGCCAACCCGGAGCCCTACTAGGAGATGATCAAATCTACAATGTAATTGTAACCGCTCATGCATTTGTGATAATTTTTTTTATAGTAATACCAGTCATAATTGGGGGGTTTGGCAACTGATTACTTCCACTTATAATTGGTGCCCCAGATATAGCCTTCCCACGAATAAATAATATAAGCTTTTGACTTCTTCCCCCTTCCCTTCTACTACTTCTCGCCTCTTCTGGAGTAGAAGCAGGTGCTGGCACCGGCTGAACTGTATATCCCCCACTAGCAGGAAATATAGCACACGCCGGGGCCTCAGTAGATTTAACCATCTTCTCACTTCATCTAGCTGGTGTATCATCTATCTTAGGCGCTATCAACTTTATTACAACTTCTATTAATATAAAACCCCCATCAATATCACAATATCAAACCCCACTATTTGTATGATCTGTTCTTATTACTGCCATTCTACTACTACTTTCATTGCCTGTTTTAGCAGCAGGTATTACTATACTACTTACAGACCGAAATCTTAATACAACATTTTTTGATCCAGCGGGTGGAGGAGATCCAGTACTTTACCAACACCTATTTTGATTTTTTGGTCACCCAGAAGTTTATATTCTTATTCTACCCGGCTTTGGAATAATTTCTCACATTGTTGTATATTATTCAGCCAAAAAAGAACCATTTGGATATATAGGCATGGTTTGAGCAATAATATCAATTGGCCTCTTAGGATTTATTGTATGAGCCCATCATATATTTACTGTAGACCTTAATGTTGATACACGAGCATATTTTACATCAGCCACAATAATTATTGCTATTCCTACAGGAGTAAAAGTATTTAGCTGATTAGCAACAATACATGGAGGAAACATCAAATGAGATGCAGCTATACTTTGAGCCCTAGGATTTATTTTCCTTTTCACTGTCGGAGGTTTAACCGGTATTGTATTAGCCAACTCCTCCTTAGATATTGTCCTACATGACACTTACTATGTAGTAGCCCATTTTCACTATGTGTTATCAATAGGTGCCGTTTTTGCTATTATAGGCGGCTTTGTACACTGATTTCCACTATTTTCAGGTTTTACACTTCACCCAACATGATCAAAAATTCACTTTGGAGTAATATTTATTGGAGTAAACTTAACCTTCTTTCCACAACATTTCTTAGGACTTGCAGGCATACCACGTCGATACTCGGACTACCCGGACGCCTATACTCTTTGAAATACAGTATCATCAATAGGATCACTAATCTCACTTGTAGCAGTTATAATAATAATATTTATTATTTGAGAAGCCTTCGCATCTAAACGAGAGGTATTAACTACAAAATTTACAACAACAAACATCGAATGACTACACGGCTGTCCTCCACCATATCACACATTTGAAGAACCGTCTTATGTACAAACATACAAGGAGAGAGGGAATTGAACCCCCTTATGCTAATTTCAAGTCAGCCACATAACCAATCTGTCCCCCCCTTAGATATTAGTAAAATAATTACAAAGCCTTGTCATGGCCTAATTATAAGTTAAAACCTTATATATCTATATGGCACACCCGTCACAATTAGGCTTTCAAGATGCAGCCTCTCCCATTATAGAAGAACTTCTCCATTTTCATGATCATGCCCTTATAGCAGTATTTTTAATTAGCACTCTTGTACTTTATATTATTTCAGTTATGATAACAACAAAATTAACTAATACTAGTGCAATAGATGCTCAAGAAATTGAAATGGTTTGAACCATCATACCAGCTGTTATCCTTGTTGTTATTGCCCTCCCATCACTACGAATTCTTTACCTTATAGATGAAATCAATGACCCCCATCTCACAGTTAAAGCTATTGGACACCAATGATACTGAAGCTATGAATTTACAAATTATAATGACCTCATATTTGACTCATATATATTACCAACACAAAACCTCATACCAGGCCAATTTCGACTACTAGAAGTAGATAACCGAATAGTTGTTCCAATAGAATCTCCAATTCGAATATTGATTTCAGCTGAAGATGTATTACACTCCTGAGCGATCCCCTCAATAGGAATTAAAACAGACGCCATCCCCGGTCGACTAAATCAAACAACCTTTATCTCATCACGACCAGGAACCTTTTATGGGCAGTGTTCTGAGATTTGCGGAGCTAACCACAGCTTTATACCGATTGTAGTAGAAGCAACCCCCCTAAACTATTTCCAAAACTGATCATCTTCTATACTAGACTCCTCATTAAGAAGCTTTCATGGACAAGCAACAGCCTTTTAAGCTGTAGTTCGGTGCCTCCAAACACCCTTAATGATATGCCTCAACTCAACCCAGGCCCCTGATTTATTATTCTATTTATATCATGACTAATTTATATAACCATTATTTCACCAAAAATTAATAAATTTAAAATATCACATCAGCCAACAACACAAAATATTAATAAAGATAAACCTCAACCATGAAACTGACCGTGAACCTAAGCTTCTTTGACCAATTCATAAGCCCCTCACTCTTAGGAATACCCCTTATTACTTTATCCTTAATTTTCCCCTGTATATTAATCTTAAGTCCTAATAATCAATGGCTAGGAAACCGCCTATTCTCTTTACAACTTTGATTCTCACATAGTTTTACTAAACAACTTATAAGCCCACTCAACCAAAACGGACATAAATGATCACTTCTACTAGCCTCTTTAATAATACTTCTACTCTCTGTAAACCTATTAGGTCTACTCCCATATACTTTTACCCCAACAACACAACTCTCAATAAACTTAGGACTTGCTATACCACTATGGTTAGCCACAGTACTTACTGGACTACGAAATCAACCAACTACATCTCTAGGACACCTTCTACCAGAAGGTACACCAACCCCATTAATTCCAATTCTTATTATAATTGAAACAATTAGCCTATTCATCCGACCCTTAGCCCTTGGAGTACGACTAACAGCAAATCTAACAGCGGGTCACCTCTTAATTCAACTTATTTCAGTTGCAATCTTTACACTTCTACCACTTTTACCAACAATTGCCATCTTGACAACAGTAATTCTTTTTCTTTTAGTTCTACTAGAGATTGCAGTAGCAATAATTCAAGCCTATGTCTTCGTACTATTATTAAGTCTCTACCTACAAGAAAATACCTAATGGCACACCAAGCGCACGCTTTTCACATAGTTGACCCCAGCCCTTGACCTTTAACAGGAGCTATTGCAGCACTATTATTAACATCTGGCTTAGCAATATGGTTTCACTTCGGGTCTACTATATTAATAAATTTAGGATTAATTATTATAATTTTAACAATAATTCAATGATGACGAGATATTGTACGAGAAAGCACATTTCAAGGACATCATACTACCCCTGTACAAAAAGGACTCCGCTACGGAATAATTTTATTTATTACCTCTGAAGTCTTATTTTTTTTCGGATTTTTCTGAGCTTTCTATAATTCTAGTCTTGCACCAACTCCTGAACTTGGAGAATATTGACCACCAACAGGAGTTATTCCACTTGACCCATTTGAGGTTCCCTTATTAAATACAGCAGTCCTATTAGCATCTGGTGTAACTGTTACATGAGCACATCATAGTATTATGGTAGGTAATCGCAAAGAGGCCATCCAATCCTTATTTTTAACAGTTATACTTGGTCTATACTTTACTGTACTTCAAGCTACAGAATATTATGAAACCTCATTTGCTATTGCAGATGGAGTATACGGCTCAACTTTTTTTGTCGCAACCGGCTTCCACGGACTCCACGTAATTATTGGGTCTATTTTCCTTCTAATCTGCCTCCTTCGCCAAATTAATTTTCATTTCACTTCTGATCACCACTTCGGATTTGAAGCTGCTGCCTGATACTGACACTTTGTAGACGTTGTCTGACTATTCCTTTATGTCTCAATTTATTGATGAGGATCCTGTCTTTTTAGTATAAAATATAGATGACTTCCAATTATCAGATCTTAGCTAAAACCTAAGAAAAGACAATGAGCCTTATTCCATTAATAATAATTGTTACAACCCTTATCTCCATTATTTTGATTATTATTGGATTTTGATTACCAATCAATATCCCAGACGCAGAAAAACTTTCACCATATGAATGTGGATTTGATCCACTGGGATCTGCACGCCTCCCATTTTCAATTCGATTTTTTCTAATTGCAATCCTATTTCTCCTATTTGATTTAGAAATTGCCCTTCTACTACCCACCCCATGAGCTACCCAAATAATTCCAACTAATACACTAATCTGATCAACCACTATCCTATTACTTCTTACCCTGGGTCTTGTATATGAATGAATCCAAGGAGGCCTAGAATGAGCACAATAAGTATTTAGTCTAAAAGACCATTGATTTCGACTCAATAAATTCAGGTTAAAACCCAGAAATACTTTATGTCTCTAATACTTTTTATATTATATTCAACATTCCTACTTAGTGTGTTCGGATTTACTCTTCATCGAACCCACCTGCTTTCAGCTTTACTTTGTCTGGAGGGAATGATATTAGCACTATTTTTAACGATATCCCTCTGAACAAAACAATTAGAAACCACATCTTACTTTTCTCTACCACTACTTTTATTGACCTTCTCTGCCTGTGAGGCAAGTACTGGTTTATCCCTAATAGTTGCGACCACCCGCACACACGGCACAGATCACCTTAAAACCCTTAATATATTACAATGTTAAAAATTATTATCCCAACAACAATAATAATTCCTATAATTTGATTATCGCCTATAAAATGACTTTGACTTAACACTATCATTAATAGTCTAGCTATTGCCTCTATAAGCCTAACGCTATTTATACTCCCCCTAGAATTTATGATTAAAACAAATAAATATTTGGGACTTGACCAAATTTCTTCCCCACTATTAACCTTAACCTGCTGACTACTTCCTTTAATAATTTTGGCTAGCAAAAATCACCTAAAAAATAATCCCCTAGGCCGCCAACAAATATATATTTCAATATTGACAACCTTGCAGATTATACTTGTACTTGCATTTTCTCCAACAGAACTTACATTATTTTATATTACCTTTGAGGCAACTTTAATCCCAACTTTAATTATTATTACCCGTTGAGGTAATCAAACAGAACGCCTTAGCGCAGGAACATATTTTTTATTTTATACCCTTGCCGGATCCTTACCCCTCCTAGTTGCCCTCCTCCTAATAAACACTACCACTAATACACTATCCATAGGATTATTATTCTCCTCCCCCCAAATATTTATAATAACCTCTACAAATAATATTCTCTGATTTGGATGTCTCTCAGCATTTATAGTTAAAATACCACTCTATGGAGCCCATTTATGATTGCCAAAAGCCCATGTCGAAGCCCCAGTAGCAGGCTCTATAATTTTAGCCGCCGTATTACTAAAACTAGGAGGATATGGTATTATTCGAATTACACTAATATTTACACCATTAATTGAATTATCCTACCCATTCATTATTCTAGCCTTATGGGGTATTTTAATAACTGGCCTAATTTGCACCCGACAAACTGATCTTAAATCTCTTATTGCCTATTCATCAGTCAGTCATATAGGCCTAGTAGTAGCCGCCTCTCTTATTCAAACCCAATGAAGCTTCACCGGAGCAATTATTTTGATAATTTCACACGGCATAATTTCTTCAGCCCTATTTTGCTTAGCAAACACAAACTATGAACGAATACATAGCCGAACAATACTTTTAGCCCGAGGATTACAAACAGTATTTCCACTAATAGCCACTTGATGATTAATCTTAAATATATTTAATATAGCCCTACCCCCTACCCCAAATCTTTGAGGAGAACTGACAATCATAGTCTCACTCTTTAATTGGTCTCCATGAACCATCCTTATTACAGGACTGGGAACATTAATTACTGCCGCCTATACCTTATATATATTTCTAATAACCCAACGAGGACAACTCCCTAAACACTTAAAACATGCCTCTCCCACACTTACCCGAGAACACTGCCTAATGATAATACATTTAATACCAATAGCTCTCCTTATACTAAAACCAGAGCTTATTTCTGGGGGGTTCCCATGTATATATAATTTAATTAAAATATTAGGCTGTGATCCTAAAAATGAAAGTTTAATCCTTTCTGTAAACCGAGAAGAATTTAGAAATACAGAAATTGCTAACTATCTGATCTCGTGGTTAAATTCCACGATCTCCTCAACTTTTAAGGGATAATAGTTAATCCATTGGCCTTAGGAGCCAAAACTCTTGGCGCAACTCCAAGTAAAAGTTATGGACTCTATATTAATCTTTAACTCCTCCCTTATTATATCTCTCCTCTTCCTTATTATTCCCCTTACTACAAATATAACAAAAAATTGACACATCTTTGTAAAAACATCTACCAAATTATCCTTTTTTACTAGTACATTACCACTGATAATTTTTATTAGTCAAGGGATAGAATCAACAGCAATTAACTTCAATTTTATAACGATTTATAATTTCAACATCTCCTCAAGCATTAAATTTGATCAATATTCAATTATATTTTTACCAACAGCCCTATTTGTCACATGATCTATCCTTGAATTTGCTATTTGATATATACACTCAGACCCTATAATTAACCGATTTTTTAAATATCTTCTAATATTTTTAATGGCTATGATAATTTTAGTAACAGCAAACAACATATTTCAATTATTTATTGGATGAGAGGGGGTTGGTATTATATCATTTCTCTTAATCGGATGATGACATACCCGAGCCGATGCCAATACCGCTGCAATACAAGCCGTAATATATAACCGAATCGGAGATATTGGACTTATTATTACTATAGCCTGAATTGCAATAAATATAAATTCATGAGAAATTCAACAAGTATTTATAATAGAAAATAAATCTATAATTCCCCTTCTAGGACTAATTTTAGCAGCAATAGGAAAATCTGCCCAATTCGGACTTCATCCATGACTTCCAGCAGCTATAGAAGGCCCCACCCCAGTCTCAGCTTTACTACATTCAAGCACAATAGTTGTAGCAGGAATCTTTCTACTTATTCGATTTCAACCAATACTTGAACAAAACCCTCTATCCTTAACAATCTGCCTTTGCCTCGGAGCTTTAACCACCTTATTTACAGCCGCATGCGCTTTAACACAAAATGATATTAAAAAAATTGTAGCCTTTTCAACATCCAGCCAGCTAGGCCTTATAATAGTTACAATTGGACTTAACCAACCTCAACTAGCATTCCTTCATATCTGCACCCACGCCTTTTTTAAAGCAATACTATTTTTATGTTCCGGTTCCATCATCCATAACCTAAATAATGAACAAGATATCCGAAAGATAGGCGGACTGCAAAAAGCACTCCCACTTACAACAACCGCCCTTACTATTGGTAGCCTAGCACTAACAGGCACTCCATTCTTATCCGGATTCTTTTCTAAAGATGCTATTATTGAAGCTATAACTACCTCAAGCCTCAACCATTGATCATTAATTATTACAATAATTGCAACCTCATTTACTGCAGTCTACAGCCTACGAATTATTTTTTTTTCATCAATAAGCCCCCCCCGACTTTTACCCCTCAACCTCATTAATGAAAATAATAAACTTATCATAAATCCAATTAAACGTTTAGCCTGAGGAAGTATTATAATAGGATTTATTATTTCCTCTAATATATCACCAATTAAACCACAAATCATGACAATACCAATAATATTAAAAATATCAGCACTACTAATTACCATTACAGGACTTATTCTAGCCCTAGACACACTCAACCTCTCATCAACAACCAACTTAAAAACAAAAATATATACATTTTCAAATATATTAGCATTCTTTCCCCTCATCATCCATCGCCTTTTACCAAAATCAAAAATATTAACAGGCCAAAACTTAGCCACTAATCTCACAGACCTAACCTGATATGAAAAATCGGGTCCAAAGGGCATTTCTAACCAACAGCTGCCACCAATTAAATCTAATATAGAACTTCAAACAGGATTAATTAAAACCTATATACTAGTAACACTTACCTCTACCCTTTTAATGGCCTCCCCAGTCCTAATTAATTATATCAACTTACCCAAATCTATAATTGATAGAAATTTACACCAAATCAATACTACCGCAGTTTAAGAAAACATCAGCCTTGTAAGCTGAAGAATGGGGATTTAAAATCTCCCGATAGTCCGGGCTCCGCCTAAGGACGTAGACTTAAACCCAGGCAGAGCCTGGGAAAGAATCTAATTTAAATATATATTCCACATGCGAGTAAAAAGGGGGGGGGTCCTGGCTCTATCCAGGCCCTGCCTTGAGGCATTATTACCAATCCAGGCTCTACCACCATATAACCCAACCCCACATACCCATATAAACCAAAAGTCACCTAAAAACAACTACCGCTTATGTCCTTTCTTCACTATAGTAACGCGGTGACATATTATGTATAATAGTGCATTCATCTAATTTCCATACGAATCTGTTTTAGTACCCTCCTGGTTTTTAATTTCACACACGGTAGAGAAATAAACAACCCGCCCCTCCAGACACGATGTCCAGATCTAAGGACCTATATTGTAGGTCCGCAGCTCGCTATCTTCACGAGACCACTGGTTATGAATCTATGTGCACATAGGCAAGAGTAGGCGGTAACAGTACGACCCCCATATAGTTGAAGGTGATGCTCTCAAGAATCGGCGTACCCCGCACCCACATAACTGGTCTAGATGCATTCATTATTTTTTTTTCTCTTGTGAGGTCAGCCAACACCCAATTTATAACTGGTAAATCTGGCTCTAAAACCTGAACATATAATGCCCGTGTAGTCTTACTATATACGCATGTTTTAATATAAGTCAATGTTGTATGGACATACACCTTCGTATTCCTCTGCCTGATTCCCAGAATATTACCTCCCAGTTTCCCCCCCCTCTTGCATTTCACAAAATAATTTTATTATACAATATATTTTTCTACTTTAAACCCCCCTCCCCCAAAATATAGGCTAATCGGCGCCTGAAATCTTTAGTCAAACCCCGAAACCTAAAAACCCATCACACTCACGCACTGAAATAACAAATGATTAATAATAATTTTATTAACTTTTAATATATTTTAATATATTTTAATATATTTTAATATATTTTAATATATTATAAGATATATTAGTGTAACTTACTAAAGCACGGCACTGAAAATGCCAATATAAATAATAATAAATTTTATAAACACTAAAAGGTCTGGTCCCAGCCTTAGTATAAATTTTTAATATGAGAACTTATATAATATATTTAAAATTTCTAACCAACAGCTGCCACCATAAACCAATACAACTTTTTAACCAAATTTACCAAATACATAAACCCCTCACAGCACGTAAAGATCCACGAGATACCCCACGAGTAATTTCTAATACCGTAAATAAAGTTAAAAGAAGAGCCCACCCAGAAATAACTAAAAACACCGCCCCCAAAGTATATAATGACCCAACACCTATACAGTCAGAAACCACAATATTAACTCCCATTTCCTCCACCAAAAAGAAATCCCCTAAACCATTAATACCACACATCAATATAAAAAAAATGACCCCAACTAAGTATATAAAAATATAAATTAAAACAGACCAATTCCCCCAAGCCTCAGGATAAAGCTCAGCTGCCAAAGAAGCAGAATAAGCAAATACAACTAATATTCCCCCTAAATAAATTAATAAAAGTACAAGAGATAGAAACGAAATACCAAAATCAACCAAAACCCAACACCCACAAACTGCACCTAATACAAGACCCAAAGCTGCAAAATAAGGAGATGGATTTGAAGCCATGGCAACAAAACCAATAATTAATCCAATCACAGCTAAAAAACTTATCATAATTTTCATTCGGATTTAACCGAAACCCCTGACCTGAAAAATCAGTGTTGTATTCAACTATAAAAACTAATGACCCACACCATACGTAAAACACACCCCCTACTTAAAATTATTAATAACTCTTTTATTGATCTCCCAACCCCAGTAAATCTATCATACTGATGAAACTTCGGATCATTATTAGGTATCTGCCTAATAATACAAATCATTACAGGCCTGTTTCTAGCAATACACTATACAGCAGATACCACTTCCGCATTTTCATCAGTCGTACATATCTGCCGAGACGTAAACTATGGATGATTAATACGAAACATTCACGCCAACGGAGCTTCATTCTTTTTTATCTGTATTTATCTTCATATTGGACGAGGAGCATACTATGGATCCTATAAATATAAAGAAACCTGAAATATTGGAGTTATTCTCTTATTTTTAGTTATAGCAACAGCATTTGTCGGATATGTTCTCCCATGAGGACAAATATCATTTTGGGGTGCCACTGTAATTACCAACCTTCTCTCAGCAATTCCATATATAGGAGATATATTAGTACAATGAATCTGAGGTGGATTTTCAGTAGACAAAGCTACCCTTACTCGATTTTTTGCCTTCCACTTTATTCTTCCGTTTATTATCTCGGGAGCCAGCATCATCCACCTTCTATTTCTACATGAAACCGGCTCTAATAACCCAACAGGCTTAACCTCTAACTCAGATAAAATTCCATTTCACCCATATTTTTCATACAAAGACCTACTGGGCTTTTTAATTATACTTCTTTTATTAATTATATTATCACTACTATCCCCAAATCTCTTAACCGACCCAGAAAATTTTACCCCAGCTAACCCGCTAACTACCCCACCTCATATTCAACCGGAGTGATACTTTTTATTTGCCTACGCAATCCTACGCTCAATTCCAAATAAATTAGGTGGAGTAGTTGCTTTAATTGCCTCTATTCTTATTTTAATATTAATTCCAATTCTACACACCTCAAAACACCAAAGCATTACATTTCGACCTCTTTCACAAGTTCTATTTTGAATACTAATTGCAAACACACTTGTACTTACTTGAATCGGCGGTCAACCAGTAGAACCTCCATTCATTGAAATTGGCCAAGTAGCCTCAACCCTATACTTTTTATTATTTATATTCTTCCTCCCACTAATAGGAGTAGCCGAAAACAAACTTATAAAATGATAACAATTTAAGTCGGAAGTGCTCCTAATAATCCAGGCGCCGCCACAAGAAACCCTAACTGAGCCCGGGCTCCGCCAAATATAATCTATTAATATATAAAAATAATTTTTAAGCAGGAAGGATTTACACCTTCACCATTGACACCCAAGGCCAAAATTCTAAATTTAACTACCGCTTATGTCCTTTCTTCACTATAGTAACGCGGTGACATATTATGTATAATAGTGCATTCATCTAATTTCCATACGAATCTGTTTTAGTACCCTCCTGATTTTTAATTTCACACACGGTAGAGAAATAAACAACCCGCCCCTCCAGACACGATGTCCAGATCTAAGGACCTATATTGTAGGTCCGCAGCTCGCTATCTTCACGAGACCACTGGTTATGAATCTATGTGCACATAGGCAAGAGTAGGCGGTAACAGTACGACCCCCATATAGTTGAAGGTGATGCTCTCAAGAATCGGCGTACCCCGCACCCACATAACTGGTCTAGATGCATTCATTATTTTTTTTTCTCTTGTGAGGTCAGCCAACACCCAATTTATAACTGGTAAATCTGGCTCTAAAACCTGAACATATAATGCCCGTGTAGTCTTACTATATACGCATGTTTTAATATAAGTCAATGTTGTATGGACATACACCTTCGTATTCCTCTGCCTGATTCCCAGAATATTACCTCCCAGTTTCCCCCCCCTCTTGCATTTCACAAAATAATTTTATTATACAATATATTTTTCTACTTTAAACCCCCCTCCCCCAAAATATAGGCTAATCGGCGCCTGAAATCTTTAGTCAAACCCCGAAACCTAAAAACCCATCACACTCACGCACTGAAATAACAAATGATTAATAATAATTTTATTAACTTTTAATATATTTTAATATATTTTAATATATTTTAATATATATTTTAATATATTGTAAGATATGCTAGTGTAGCTTACTAAAGCACGGCACTGAAAATGCCAATATAAATAATAATAAATTTTATAAACACTAAAAGGTCTGGTCCCAGCCTTAGTATAAATTTTTAATATGAGAACTTATATAATATATTTAAAATTTCTAACCAACAGCTGCCACCAATTAAATCTAATATAGAACTTCAAACAGGATTAATTAAAACCTATATACTAGTAACACTTACCTCTACCCTTTTAATGGCCTCCCCAGTCCTAATTAATTATATCAACTTACCCAAATCTATAATTGATAGAAATTTACACCAAATCAATACTACCGCAGTTTAAGAAAACATCAGCCTTGTAAGCTGAAGAATGGGGATTTAAAATCTCCCGATAGTCCGGGCTCCGCCTAAGGACGTAGACTTAAACCCAGGCAGAGCCTGGGAAAGAATCTAATTTAAATATATATTCCACATGCGAGTAAAGAGGGGGGGGGTCCTGGCTCTATCCAGGCCCTGCCTTGAGGCATTATTACCAATCCAGGCTCTACCACCATATAACCCAACCCCACATACCCATATAAACCGAAAGTCACCTAAAAACAACTACCGCTTATGTCCTTTCTTCACTATAGTAACGCGGTGACATATTATGTATAATAGTGCATTCATCTAATTTCCATACGAATCTGTTTTAGTACCCTCCTGATTTTTAATTTCACACACGGTAGAGAAATAAACAACCCGCCCCTCCAGACACGATGTCCAGATCTAAGGACCTATATTGTAGGTCCGCAGCTCGCTATCTTCACGAGACCACTGGTTATGAATCTATGTGCACATAGGCAAGAGTAGGCGGTAACAGTACGACCCCCATATAGTTGAAGGTGATGCTCTCAAGAATCGGCGTACCCCGCACCCACATAACTGGTCTAGATGCATTCATTATTTTTTTTTCTCTTGTGAGGTCAGCCAACACCCAATTTATAACTGGTAAATCTGGCTCTAAAACCTGAACATATAATGCCCGTGTAGTCTTACTATATACGCATGTTTTAATATAAGTCAATGTTGTATGGACATACACCTTCGTATTCCTCTGCCTGATTCCCAGAATATTACCTCCCAGTTTCCCCCCCCTCTTGCATTTCACAAAATAATTTTATTATACAATATATTTTTCTACTTTAAACCCCCCTCCCCCAAAATATAGGCTAATCGGCGCCTGAAATCTTTAGTCAAACCCCGAAACCTAAAAACCCATCACACTCACGCACTGAAATAACAAATGATTAATAATAATTTTATTAACTTTTAATATATTTTAATATATTTTAATATATTTTAATATATATTTTAATATATTGTAAGATAT